ATGGTTTCCAAATATAAATCCTTATATTCACCCAATGTATTCATTATTACACGCTACAGATTTTTTCTTAAAAGAATTTGATGACATAGTACCTACTGTACTGGGTATGGATATGTCTTCCATGTGTGCATTTATTTTCCTTGAGTGGATAATAAGAACATTAGAGTCTATTACTTTTACAGAACCTCCCATTTTTTAGAAAGAGAAATTAAATATATTATAATAAAACTTATATTAGAAATGTTAAAAATAAGATTTAAACGTGGTGGTCGTAAAAAACAACCTTTTTATAGAATTGTGGTGATGGATGTTAGAACAAAAAGAGATGGAAAAGTATTAGAGGAATTGGGGTTTTATAACCCGATGGATAAAACTTTTCATATTAATCGTGAGCGAACAATTCTTAGACTAGCAAATGGTGTTCAACCTACAGAAGTTGTTAAAAATTTATTAAGAAAGTCTTCTGGATTTTAAAGGAAAATAATATAAAATATAGGTAATTTATTGATGTTAAATAAGAGTGTCTATGTCTTTAAGATTCTTTGGAGCAAAAACTATTTAGGATTAGCTGTAGATAAAAAACTTCAAAATAATCGTACCTTACCCATCACTACTTTCTTTTTTTGGCCTAGAGAGAATGGGTGGCAATTATTAAAAGAAGAATTATCCTATAAGCCTTGGATGTCAAAAGATGATTCGATTGATATATTAAATGCTTATACTGAGATTATAAATTATTGGTTATTAAATGTTAACGAAGTCGAGAGTATAACAAAGTTAATAAGAGATAGCTCAAAATTCAAGTTTGAACTTTTGGCTAAATTTTAGTTTTTAGTCATAAAAATAGTCTATCGACTATTTTTATACTCTAAAAATATCCGTGTTTAAATTTTATATCAGGTTTTAGTAGATGATAAACAAAAATAGAAAAACCCTACAAATTCTTTTTTTAATTAAAGATTTGGACCCCATTTTTTTCGAATTTTTAATTGATAACATAGAATACCCTAATAAAAAGCTTACATTTACTAAAAAAGAAAATCTTAAAACTCCTAATACAAATATCATACTATTTTTTATTTACTGCAACGTATTTTCAACCAAACAATTAAATCTACAATTACAAGATAAACCAACTGTTGATACAACAAAAGATAATTTATTGTACTATATAAACAAAGGTAAACGAAGAATAGTCGCAAATTTTTTAAATAACGACTTAAAACAGCAGCTTCAAAAGAGCTTTTTTTTAAGTATTAGCCAAACAAAGTACAATGAAACGGTTTCTTCGAAAATTTTAACTTCTAGTAAAATATTACAGGATTTTAATTTCATTTAATCCGAATAAAAGGAACTGGGGTAGGAGGATTCGAACCTACGAATGGCGGAGTCAAAGTCCACTGCCTTACCACTTGGCTATACCCCAAAAAGGATCCATAAATCAATCTATAATATTCTCTGAGCTAGGAGGGATTCGAACCCCCGACACCGTGGTTCGTAGCCACGCGCTCTAGTCCACTGAGCTACAAGCCCTATATGAATATAATACATTACTTTACTATTTCATAATATAAGAAACAATTTTTAATCCAACTATTTATAATTCTTTTAAGTTTATTAGTAAATTGATTTAAATTTAAAAACATCAATATAATTAAAATGGTACGTTATAGAGGCCCGCGTTTAAAAATTATTAAAAGATTTGGTGACTTACCAGGTTTAACAAGAAAAGTAGTACTAAAAAAGCATAAAGCACAAGGGAAAGAAACAGCTGACCAGAAAACCCCAAAAGCATCAGCTTATAAAATTAGGTTAAATGAAAAACAAAAATTACGCTATAATTATGGGGTAACTGAATCACAATTATTAAGATATGTTAGGGAAGCAAGACGAAGAAAGGGTTTAACAGGTTTTTTATTAATGCAACTTTTAGAAATGCGACTAGATAATATAATTTTTCGTTTAGGATTAGCTCCAACAATCCCTGCTGCAAGACAAATTGTTAACCACGGGCATGTACTAATAAATAAAAAAAGAGTTAATATACCTAGTTTTCAATGTCGACCAAATGATTCTATTAGTTTTTCTGCAAAGCCTAAAGCAATAGCGTTAATTAAATCCAATTTAAACCAAGGGGAAAACGCAACTCCAAATGATAATGTTTTAAATAGTCACTTAGAATTCGACCAAAAATTATTAACAGGTAAAATACTGAATTTAGTAAAACGTAAAGATCTTAGATTTAAAATCAACGATATGCTAGTTATTGAATACTACTCAAGACTTGCTTAAAAATTAAATTAAATATTTTTTTTGTTTTAAATAAAAAGAGAGGTTTATCCTCTCTTTTTGTTCCTAGCTCTAGTTTATTTTTTTTGCTTCTTCCTCTTTATCTATAACTAAACCTTCTATTGTTGTTGAAAGTTTTCTTGATAGAGCCATTTCACTATTTGATTTTGAAGGTTCAACCATAGGGTAACAATTTTCATCTTCTAGTACATTACATTCAAGTAGGACAGGTTCAGGTCCCTCTAAGGTATCACGTAATGTGGGCCATATTTCAGATTGGCGTTCAGTATACATACTTTTAATACCATAGGCATTTGCAAGTACATCAAATTTTGGTGCTCCTTCTACCATATTAGAGTGAGAATATCGACTTTCGTAAAATGTTTCTTGCCATTGACGTACCATCCCTTGCCAATGATTATTAATAATAATAATTTTAATTCGTAACTTATATTTAGAAATTGTTCCTAATTCTTGTAAATTCATTTGGAAACTAGAGTCACCAGTAATACAAATAATATCTTCTTTTGGATAAGCCACAGCTGCACCAATGGCAGCAGGTAGGCCAAACCCCATCGTACCTAAACCAGCACTAGATAACCATTTACGTCGTTTGCATTTTGTATATTGTGCAGCCCACATTTGATGTTGTCCAACATCTGTAGTAATTATTGCATAAGGTCTAATATCTGTTAATGTTTTAATAACAGTTTGAGGTAATAAAACATCATCAACCGTTTTAGGCAATAATGAATAATCTCCCGGAATTGGTAGTAATGGAAACTCCTGCTTCCATTCTATAGTCTTTTTATACCATTTTTTAAATTCTTTACGAAGAGGTTTCTTAAGCCATCTATGTTCTGGTCGATCCATCAATAGGAGAAACTTTGTTAAGATTTTTTTAATATCACCTACAATACCAATACCAACATTTTTGTTTTTACCAATTTCTGCCTCATCAACATCAATATGGATAATAAAAGCTTTGCAAGCAAAATCTTGCAATTTCCCAGTAACCCTATCATCAAACCTAGCACCAACCGCAATTAATAGATCACAATTTGCTACCGAAAAATTGGCATACACAGTACCATGCATACCTAACATGCCCAAAGATAATCTATTATTTTCATTGAATGCTCCTTTTCCTGTTAAAGTTGTTGTCACAGGGATTTGATAGCGATAAGCAAACCGAGCTAATTGACGCCCTGCTTGTGAGCTTACAACTCCACCACCAATGTATAATAACGGTCTTGAAGATTCTGATAGCCTTTGTAAGGCCATTCTTATTTTGTCAGTTTGGTTCTTAAATTTATATCTCCAACCTAAGACTTTATGTACAGTTGTTGCATAGCATGGGATAAACCTTTTTATTTTTTCTAAACCTACATTTTTTGGTATATCAATTAAAACTGGACCAGGTCTTCCATTTTGAGAGACGTATATTGCTTCTGCAAGAATTTGAGCCATAAACCTAGATTCTAAAACAACATAAGAATGTTTAACTAAAGATAAAGTTATTCCATAAATATCAATTTCTTGAAAAGCATCAGTTCCAAGGAATTGAGTTCCTACTTGCCCAGTTAGAACTATCATTGGGATTGAATCTAAGTAAGCGGTTGCAATACCAGTAACTAAATTAGTTGCACCTGGTCCTGATGTGGCAAAACAAACACCAACTTGTCCACTAGATCTACTAAAGCCATCTGCAGCATGCGTTGCAGCTTGTTCATGCCTTACAAGATAATGTTTAATAAATTTTTTGTCTTCCCAAAAAAACAATTCATCATAAATAGGTAATATGGCTCCTCCAGGGTATCCAAAAACTGAATGGATTTCACTACGGACTAATGTGTCAAAAAGAGCAAATGCCCCAGTATGAAGATATAAACTTTTCTCTTCAATTTCTTTTATATCTTTAAAAAGATCAACTTTTTTTATATTTTTCTTTTCTATAATATTTGAACTTTGTTTATAATAGCTTTTTTCAGGCGTATTTTGGATACCAAGCGTAGTTGACTGCAATCTTTGGTTGCGGTCTAATTCTCCACGTCGTGAACTACGTCTTTTAAAATAATCCTTCTTCGAATATTTCATTTGGGTATTTCGAAAAGGGCTTTTTGAAAAATAATATATTTGTTGTTCTACTTTTTCTGTTGGTTCTATTTCCTTTGATTTTAATTCTGGTTCAGAGTTTTCCCCATAGTAGGGCATTAAGTTAAAAAATTGTTGGGTTGTCATAAATTAATTATTTTTAAATATAATAATAAAGTAAGTGTAATAAATTAATTTACTCTATACTTAGCATTCCTTTTAAAATGCAAAATAAAGTAATTAAAATACTTATTAAAAAAAAATATATTATTTTCTTATCATTAAACTTTTTCAACTGTTCAATAATAGGTGTTAATAATATTAAAATTAATCCTAGCATTGAAGATATAAAAAATCTTGGATAACGTAATAAATTATCCCAAAAAACCATTTATCAACCCTTTTATTTATTTATTTATTTTATTGACACTCTTCTTAATAAAAATTTTGTTCTGAAACTAAGATGATTAAAAAGTACACATTTAGTTTATAGTTTAATAAAAAAAAAGTTAGAAAACAAATTAATTCTACAATATAATCGTATTAGAGAACCAATTTGTTTTACTCTAGGATATAGCTTATAATGTATAAAACAAAAACCGATATTTGTATTGAATTCTACAAATGGTTATATAGTAAAGTATAAAAAGTATAGACTTTTATATTTTATTATATAGAGAGTAATATAGTATTATACTATAACTCTATCTGATATCTGACACAAGTCTTAAAAATTTACAAAAAAATAACCTATTTATGACACTACTTATTCTTGGAGGAACCGGAACCTTAGGTCGACAAATTGTTAGGAAAGCTTTAGAAAATGGTTTTCAAGTTCGTTGTATTGTTCGTAATAAAAGAGCGGCCAATTTTTTAAAAGAATGGGGTGCCGAATTAGTTTATGGTGATTTAACAATACCAGAAACTTTACCACTTTCCTTTCAAGGTGTGACAGCTATAATTGATGCATCGACTACAAAACCTGAAGATAATACTGAATTAATACATGTAGACTGGTATGGTAAATTAATTGTAATCGAATTATCAAAATATGCTCAACTAAAACGATTTATATTCTTATCAATTTTGAATTCGGAGAAGTATCCCTATATAACTTTAATGCAAATGAAATATAGGATAGAAAAGTTTATAAAAAGTTCAACCATCCCATTTACTATTTTTAAATACGCTGGCTTTTTCCAAGGACTTATCTATCAATATGCAATACCCATTTTAGAACAAAAATCTATTTTAATTACATTAGAATCACCAACAATTGCTTATATAGATACTCAAGATGCTGCATTTTTTTGTATAAAAAGTTTATCCATTAAAGAAACAGAAAATAAAATATTTGCTACTGGAAGCTCTCAAGCTTGGAAATCAGAGGAAATTATTGAGCTTTGTGAAAAGCTGTCGGGTCAAAAGGCAAAAACTCAAACAGTTCCTGTATTTCTTTTAAAAGTTTTTAGACAAATAACAGGGTTTTTTGAGTGGAGTCTTAAAATTAGTGATCGTTTAGCATTTATTGAAGTAATAAATAATACTCAAAATTTTGCATCTTCAATCCAAGAAACCTATGACTCATTAGATATTAATAAAAAAGAAGTATTAGAGTTAGATTTTTATTTCCGAGAATACTTTGAAATGATGCTTACTCTTTTAGAAAAATTAAATGCTGGTCAAATAAAAAAAACTCAAACTTCTATAATTTAATTACGATAATATGAATCATGCTATTTTTGTTGTAAAAGTTATTGAAAAACCAGTCCATTTAATTTATAAGGAATGCCAAGCTATGGAAATAAAAGTAAAATTTCCAGCTCCTCGACAAAAAAATTCTAGAAATGAATTGACACTTTTACTTTGGGGTGATTATAAAGGTGATTTTGTAAAACATTATAAAACAAAAGGTTATTTAATAGTTGAAGGGACACTTACATCAAAGGGTTATGTTAATGAAGACAATGAAATAAATGAAGTAAAAATTATTGTTAAAAAAATTTACCCATTTTTATATTAATAGGAATGGGTAAATTTTTTTAACATTTATAATTATAGTATGCAACAATAATTAAAGTTGGGTATAGAAAACTTAATAAATTTCCTTATACTTAGCTTTAATTATTATTATAAGAAATAATAATTAGATTAATCAATTGGACGCATTGAAAGTACAGCCTCTGTTTGTCGGTTTATACCTTTTTCAAAACCTGCAGCAGCAGCTCTTGAACGACCAGAATGCCACCAATGACCAACTAATAAGAAGAAACCTAAGAAAAAGTGAGATGTAGTTAACCAAGAACGAGGTGATACATAGTTTACAGAATTTATTTCAGTAGCTACACCACCAACAGAATTTAAAGACCCTAATGGAGCATGAGTCATATATTCAGCTGCTCGACGTTCTTGCCAAGGTTGGATATCATTTCTGATTTTATTAATATCTAAACCATTAGGACCACGTAAAGGTTCTACCCATGGAGCACGTAAATCCCAAAAACGCATTGTTTCACCACCAAATATGATCTCACCACTAGGTGATCTCATTAAATATTTTCCTAAACCAGTAGGTCCTTGTGCCGAAGCAATATTTGCACCTAATCGTTGATCTCTTACTAAGAAAGTAAATGCTTGTGCTTGAGAAGCTTCTGGACCAGTAGGACCAAAGAATTCACTTGGGTAAGCAGTATTATTATACCATACAAAAATAGAAGCAGTTATACCCATAATAGATAGAGCAGCTAAACTATAAGATAAATAAGCTTCCCCAGACCAAACAAATGCTCTACGTGCCCAGGCAAATGGCTTAGTTACGATATGGAATACACCACCAATAACACAAAGCGCACCTACCCATATATGGCCACCTACAAGATCTTCCATATTATCAATTGAAGCAATCCAACCATCACCACCAAATGGTGATTTGAATACATATCCAAAAATAATAAAAGGGTTTATAGTTGGGTTATCAATAAACCTAACATCTCCACCACCTGGTGCCCAAGTATCATATAACCCATAGCTAAATAGGTTACCTGGCATAGCTCGGAAAGCAAATAGTAAAGCACCTAAACCAAGAAAGATTAAATGAATTCCTAAGATAGAAGTCATTTTATTTTTATCACGCCAATCGTAACCGAAAAACGGGAATGATTCTTCTAGTGTGTCTGGACCAATTAATGAATGGTAAATCCCACCAAAACCTAGTACAGCTGAAGAAACTAAATGTACAACTCCAACCACAAAGTATGGGTAAGTACTTACAATTTCTCCACCAGGGCCTACACCCCAACCTAAAGTTGCTAAATGCGGGATTAAAATAAAACCTTGTTCGTATAAAGGTTTTTCAGGGATGAAATGAGAAACTTCAAATAACGTCATCGCACCTGTCCAAAAAACCATGATACCTGCATGGGCTACATGTGCACCTAATAATTTACCAGATACGTTAATAAGACGAGCATTACCAGACCACCAAGCAAAACCTGTAGATTCAATGTCTCTACCTGCTACAATATTAAAGGGCGTTTCCACGTGGTAGAACCTCCTCAGGGAATACAAAGTTTTCATGTGGCTGATCTTGTGCAGCCATCCAAGCACGGATACCTTCGTTTAATAAAATATTTTTAGTATAGAATGTTTCAAACTCTGGATCTTCAGCAGCACGAAGCTCTTGTGATACAAAATCATAAGCTCTTAAATTAAGAGCAAGTCCTACAATCCCGATAGCGCTTGTCCATAAACCTGTTACAGGTACAAAAAGCATAAAGAAATGTAACCAACGCTTGTTTGAGAAAGCTACTCCAAAAATTTGTGACCAAAAACGGTTTGCTGTTACCATAGAATAAGTTTCTTCTGATTGTGTTGGTGTAAATGCACGGAAAGTATTCGCAGCATCTCCATCTTCAAATAAAGTATTCTCTACAGTAGCACCATGGATAGCACATAATAATGCCCCACCTAAGATACCAGCTACACCCATCATATGGAATGGGTTTAATGTCCAGTTATGGAATCCTTGTAAAAATAATAAAAAACGGAATATCGCCGCTACCCCAAAACTTGGAGCAAAAAACCAACTCGCTTGTCCTAATGGATATAATAAGAAAACAGAAACAAAAACCGAAATCGGTCCAGAAAAAGCTATCGCATTATAAGGACGAATCCCAACTAAACGAGCAATTTCAAACTGACGTAAGCAAAACCCAATTAGTGCGAATGATCCATGTAGTGCTATAAAAGCCCACAGACCACCAATTTGGAACCAACGTGTGAAATTACCCTGAGCTTCTGGTCCCCATAAAAGTAAAAGGGAATGTCCCATACTATTAGATGGTGTTGAAACTGCTGCAGTTAAGAAATTACAGCCTTCTAAATACGAAGTTGCTAATCCATGCGTATACCATGAAGTAACAAAAGTTGTTCCAGTAAACCAGCCTCCAAGTGATAAATAAGCACAAGGAAATAGAAGTAAACCTGACCAGCCTACAAAAACAAAACGATCTCTTTTTAACCAGTCATCTACAAGGTCAAATAACCCACTACGCTCTGTTTGTCCAATTGCAATAGTCATACGTTAATTACTAAGTATTAACTGCAAGGAATAATAAAGTAGATAATAGAAAAATTTTAAATAAAATGATTAATATCAGACTTACCTAATCAGCTAATTTATTTTTGTTATAAAATACTTAAAACTTTTTTATTGTTCTTATAATGGGTAAGATATCTATCTAAATAATATTTTTTCTTTACCAAGTATTGTATAATCGTTGCCTACTCTAAGGAATCAATTGAATAATTCAATAATTAAAGAAGCTCCCCAGGTAGGATTTGAACCTACGACCAATCGGTTAACAGCCGATTGCTCTACCACTGAGCTACTGAGGAATTATGTCTGTTGTAACTAACGATTTAGTATACATTCAATTTACTTAATTGATGATGGCTTGAAAGTATAAAGTATATCAAATTAAAACTATCTTATTTAAGTTTATCTGGAATTCTTTTTTAATAGGCTGTAATGTTAGCCTTTGATATTTAGTTAAATCTTCCATTTTAAAGATTTAACTAAATACCAAGATATATATCTATTACTAGATATATTCGTGTTTTGGGAATTTAGAAATAGTTTTTTATTTTTAGTTAATGACAGGCTTTAACCAGTCGTAACCTTTTTCTTCCAATAAATTCGCTAGACTAGCATCACCTGTTTTAATAATTTGCCCATCTTGCATAACATGAATAAAGTCTGGTCGTATATATTCTAATAATCTTTTATAGTGTGTAATTAGAACAACACTTTTACTTTTATTTTCCATTAGTGTATTAATTGTTTCAGAGATAGATTTCAATGCATCAATATCTAGACCTGAATCTGTCTCATCAAGGATGCCTAATTTTGAGTCCAATAAAGCAAATTGTAGAATTTCATTTCGTTTTTTCTCTCCTCCGGAAAACCCTTCATTTACATTCCTAGAAATAAAGCTTTCATCTAATTTAACCATTTTTAGTTTTTCTCTTAACAATTCATAAAAAAACAAGGGGTTTACTTTTGGTAAATCCATTGATACTTGTTTTGCATTATAAATCGCTTGAAGAAATTCTTGATTATCTACTCCCGCGATCTCTACTGGGTACTGGAATGCTAAAAATAAACCTAAATGAGAGCGTAAATCTGGGTCTAAGTCACAAATATTTTGCCCTTGAAATAAAATTTCTCCTTCCGTTACCTCATAAGATGGGTGACCCGCAATTACTTTTGAAAGAGTACTTTTCCCAGAACCATTTGTCCCCATTATAGCATGTATTTCTCCCTCAAAAATACATAAATCAACCCCTTTTAAAATTTTATTACCATCAATATTTGCATGTAAATTTTTAATTTCTAAAAGTGGGACTTTATTATTCTGGCTCATCCTACGCTCCCTTCTAATTTTATACGTAATAAATGCTCAACTTCTGAAGCAAACTCAATAGGTAACTCATCAAAAACAACTTTACAAAAACCAGTTAATATTAACGTAACCGCATCTTCCGCATTAATACCACGCTGTAATAAATAAAAAAGCTGCTCTTCCCCAACTTTAGAAGTGGAAGCTTCATGCTCTATTTTAGAAGTTGAATTTTGTACCTGTATGTAAGGGAAAGTATTTGCTTGAGCATCTGCACCAAACAAAAGCGAATCACATTGAGAAAAATTTCTACTATTTAAAGCTTTTGTACCGATTTTAACTAACCCACGATAACTATTTTTTGAAAAACCACTAGATATTCCTTTGGAGATTATTTGGCTTTTTGTATTAGACCCAACATGGATCATTTTAGTACCTGTATCAGCTTGCTGCATATTAGTGGTTAAAGCCACTGAATAGAATTCTCCTTGGGATTTATTACCAATTAAAACACAACTTGGGTATTTCCAAGTAATAGCAGATCCTGTTTCAACTTGTGTCCAAGATATTTTCGAGTTTTCCCCTATACATAAACCACGTTTAGTAACAAAGTTATAAATCCCACCGATTCCATTTTTGTCACCGGCATACCAATTTTGGACCGTTGAGTATTTTATCTCTGCATTTTTTAAAGCGATTAACTCTACAATAGCGGCATGTAATTGATTAGTGTCATATTGTGGGGCTGTACATCCTTCTAAATAACTAACGTAACTTCCTTCTTCTGCTACGATTAGGGTACGTTCAAATTGTCCTGCTTCTTTATTATTGATACGGAAATATGTTGATAATTCTAATGGGCATTTTAAATTTTTTGGGATATAACAAAATGACCCATCTGTAAATACAGCTGAATTTAATGCAGCAAAAAAGTTATCTCCAGAAGGTACTACCGTACCTAGGAACTGTTTTATTAAATGAGGATAAATTTTAATAGCTTCTGAGATAGGACAAAAAATAACCCCATATTTTTCTAATTCTTCTTTAAATGTTGTTGCAATTGAGATACTATCAAAAACTGCGTCCACTGCAACGTTTGATAAACGCTTTTGTTCATTTAAGGATATTCCTAGTTTATCGAAAGTATCCCTTATTTCAGGATCAACTTCATCTAAATTAGCTAAGGTTTTTTTTGTTTTTGGTGCGGAATAATAAACAATTTTTTGGTAATCCATTTCCAAAAAATCTAATTTGGCCCAACCGGGGCTTTTCATTTTTCGCCATTTTTTTAATGCTCCTGTTCGGAAATGGAACATATAATCAGGTTCATTATTTTTTTTAATAATATTTCTTATTATATTTTCATTTAAACCTGGTGGAAGCGTTTCAGTTTCAATGTCAGTAGAAAATCCATATTTATATGGTTGGTTTACAAGTTGTTGCAATGTAGCATTTGTTTCATTCATATTTATCGCTCCAAAAATTAAATATAGATAAGATTATTTGTTTGTTATAACTTTTTTTAAACTTTAAAAAACGTTTATATAATTTTTATTAGTTAAGAAGAACTAGTACTTTAGAATTACTACCAAATTTATATTATGAGGTTAAAAAAAGTCAAAATTTTTATTTATTTTAACCTTATAATATAACTTTAAATTGAAGAAAGTCCTTCAATTTAAAGTTATATTATTTAACGTTTAACTTCAACACATCTTTGGAAAACAAATCTATTATTTTTGTTATTTGTTGTAAGAACTTTTGATCTAACAAAACCTAAATCAAGGGCTTGGTGTATTGTTTCAGAGTAACCGTAGTTTAATTCAAGTTTTTTTAAAAAAGTACTAATTATTTCTTTTTGTGTCCAAGATTGAGAATCTGTAATTATATCATAAGATAAGTTATTAGATTTAAAAGATAAATAGTTCTGATAAGAATTTTCATATATACTAGACTTTAAATTCGTTGAAAAAATTACAGGAACCTCAATAATATTATTATTATTATGTTCTACATAAGGGTATCCAAGTTTATTTATAACTTTCTTTAATACATTGGGGTTTGTATATTTCGTTTTAATAGATGTGTAATGAGACATTTTATTCTATTTTGTTTGAAACGTATTTAATAAGCTAAAAGATTTGGGTATATTTACATATACTAAAGATACTAAATCTTTTAAAGAGCGTCAAGATTCTTATTACAAATTATATAAATTTTTTTTTAAGTTAGTGAGTAGGCTCAGAAGGAATTGAACCTACATTAGAAACTTAGAAGGTTTCGGTCTTTATCCATTAGACGATGAGCCCATTAAGGTAGGGAAGGAAGAATTGGGCAGTACTGGACTTGAACCAGTGACCCTCTGCTTGTAAGGCAGACGCTCTACCACTGAGCTAACTGCCCTTAATCTTACTTCCTCAACATACATTATACAACACAATTATCTTGACTGTATTTTTTAATACAATTTGGGACCAACGAAATATTAGATTAGACAAATTGAAAGTGCCGATAAAATAATTCCTATTTTAAACAAATATTTATATATCAAACTATTATTATAAGAACAAATTTAAATTATTAAGTAAATAATAATAAAATATAATTATTTGCTACTAAGACAAAGATATTTAAATAAAACGTATAAAGAAATTTTAGCTGGTGAAAGGACTTGAACCTTCAACCTACTGATTACAAATCAGTTGCTCTACCAATTGAGCTACACAAGCATTTATTTGTTAACTTTAAATAATAATTTTACACTTACAATTGAATTTATAAAAATTATTATTTTAAACCTAAGTATCGAGGGTGAATGACGGGACTTGAACCCGCGGATGGCGGAATCACAACCCACTGCCTTAACCACTTGGCTACACCCACCTTGATACCTATAATATACTGTATAGATATACTAATGAAAAATTAAACAAATGAAAATAAATTTTTTTTTATTACTTGTGTCTTTAAACGGTTGCGAATATAAAGTATATATGACGCAACCTTCTCAAGTATTTGACCTTTTAGAATTCTTTAATCACCAGAAAGAACTTGTTATAATTCAACATAACGGGAAAATTAATAATTATTTAAACAAAAACCCTCAATACCTAAGACAAAAGGATAAAATTGAAATTATTACAATTGTTGGCGGTGGCTAAAAAGTTACCTTACTAAAGTTACCGAAACTCTACCTCGCTCTGTATCCTTATAAATAATTTTTATAGGTATCTGATCACCAAGCTTGTATAACGAAGAAAGATTTGTTATTTTATTGTGTTTTTGGGAAATTTCAGAAATATGTAAGAAACATTTTATTCCTAAAACATTAATAAAAATACCGAAATCTCTTATAGAGGTAATATTACCTCTATATATTTCCCCAATGGATAAATTTTTATTTACTTTACTAAATATAGCTAACCTTGAACTAACATGAGCAATATGGAAATAATCTTTAACTTCAAGAAATTTAAATGGCATAAAAAGATTTTTATTATTTGTCCTTAGATAATATTTTGGAATATTTAAATTTAATACAAAAAATCTCAAGCCATTAAAAATCACAAGTTTTCCTTTTCCTAGAGGTTTTTCAATTTTGGCATAAATAGTCATATTTGTAAAATCAATTTGTCTAAGACGATTCCACAAGTAAATTGACTCTAACCTCTTTAAAGAAACAATTATTCTCTTAGGATTATTAGTAATATCAAGAATCAAAAATTCACCAACAAAATTGGTATTTAATAAATCACGTGGGTCCATTGTAGGATAAATAGAAATTTCTTTTAATGGTAAAAAACATATTTGTTCTAACCCAAGATCAACTAAAGCATAATTAGATTCTATCCCTATTATAATCCCAGCTAATATATCGTTTTTTTTTATTTGGTAACTATACTTTGACAAAATTAGACCAAATTTATTAAAATCAAATTTTGATGTGATGGTAGGTAGCGGCATAATTTTATTTTTATTTTTATTCGATAATAAGAATCGATATATACAAAATTTATTCTTGGAATTTTATATCATAATGTTTTTCTAAGTAAAATATGATAGGATTAATGAGTTCTGCTACTTCATCACTGGATAGTGTTCGAATTTTAGATTGGAATTGTAATTTAAAACTTAAACTGCAATAGCCTTTTTTTATAGGTTCCTTGGCATAATAATCGAATAGACTTACAGATTTCAGTAAGGGTTGCCCAAATTTAGAAATGATTTGTTCAATTTCATGAGAAAATATAGATTTTTTCACTATAAAACTTAAATCGACGTTAGAGATAGGATATGAGGAATATGGCAAATAATTAATCAAAGTTTTACTCTGTGAAAAACGATTTAATACTTCTATATCCATTTCAAATAAGTAAATTTTTTTCCTTATATTATTCTTCAAAGCTAAAGTTGGGTGTATTTGACCGAAAACACCTAATTTTGTTTCCCCTATAAATAACTCAGTGGTAAGATTAGGGTGGAATTTTGTTGCATAATTATTTACTGGGTTCCAATAAATTGATACTGGAATATTTAATCTTTTGAGGAAATTTTCAAGAAGACCTTTAGCTTCGAACCAATTTATAGTTGAATTTTCCTTACCCCAATTAGAACGGAAATTTTTCCCTCCAAAAACCCCACTAATAACTTCTACTTCTTTTTTATCTCCATTAACTAAATGTTTATAAACTCTACCTAATTCAAAAGTCTCAAAACTTTCCCCAATATTTTTTTGGTTAAACTGTATTTTTTCTATCAAGCCGTCTAATAACGTTAACCTTAAAGCAGACGATTCATTAAAGAGTGGATTTTTTAATCTTATTTCATCTTCGGAATTTTTCTTCATTAATATAGAATGAATACTTTCGTTAAAACCTAAGTTTATAAAATAGTTCCTTAATTGTCTTTTAAGTTTTTCAATTTTGGTCAAATAACCTATTTGGTTATTCATTAAATTTAAAGGTTCAAATTTATTAAACCCAATAGTTCTTACAACTTCTTCTATAACGTCTACTTCTCTCTCAATATCAAGCCTTCTGGTTAAAGGAATAAATAAATAGCAATTTTGACCTGTTTCAAAACGAACTTTAAAATTAAGCAATTTTAAATTTGTTATTATTTGGAAATTACTTAACTCAGTATTTATATTATAAGGTCCTGTTAATCTCTTTAGGTTTTCATAAACGATTCTTATTTTTTTTTCAGATTGTTCTACGTATCTAGAAAACAACGAAGAGTTATTTTTTAAATTTAAAAAAAGGTTTTTATCAGTACTTGTATCTTCAAACTTTATATTCTGGGTCCAAAATATATGCATTAACCTTAAATGGGCTTGTTCAATTAAATTTAAGTCCGTTTGTTTTTCAAGCTTGATTGAATAATCAGTTCGCAGACCCAGAACCTTTGATGATTTTTTTACTTTTTTTGAATCGTATAAACCATATTGAAGTATTACATATGATGTGTTTGTGTTTACAAGAGTATGGTAATTTTGAATTAAACCTGCTATAGAAATCATTTTGTTATTAATATTTAAAACTAAAACATCTTTAGTTAATTCCATTGTTTTTGATTCTTCTATAGGGAATAAAGACTTTTCGGCGGCATAATTAGGAACAAAAACTATTTCTGAGGTTGCTGTAAGTTGTTGTAAAGCCTCGAGGTCATAAGCAAAAAAAACTTGTCCCGTTTCTAATAGTAAATAATTTATAGTATCTATAATATTATTAACCGGTTTAAAACCCATTAATAATAATCGTTTTTTTATCCAATAAGGAGATTCTTTTATTCTTAACTTTTGGCTTTTCATATTGAATAAAGTTATGCAGTCATCAGAATGCACGAGATTCTCGCTTGTTAAATTTTTTATAACTTTGCTAAAAGATTTTTTTTGCAAATAACGTTCCCATAAAGAGTATTCCCATTTTAATATTTTATAATGTTTAAAACATTCAAAATCCCTACTTTTTAGTAAGTGTTTATAATTAATACTCTGACTATAAAAACCTTGGTTTGAATTTAACGTTTTTTTATACGAATTTAATAAAATTAAGGGTTTTATATTGTTAGGTGTTTGCAAAAATAAATTAGAATTAAAAAGAGCAATTATTTCAGTTATTAACCCTCTCATATTTGAAACATCTGCCCTATTTGCGGTAAAGCTAATGTCTAAAATAAGGTCGTTACTTTTAAAATTTTTTTTCTTATCTATACTTTCAATTTCAAAACCTGCAAGAGTTAATCTATTGACTAAATCAATTAAAGTTAAATTTTGTAATCCTATTAGCTCCTGTACCCATTTTAAAGAAATATACATAAAATTTTATAGTAATTAAAAAATAGATAGATACGTATATGTGATAATCTTAGCTCAATTGTATTTTAAGATTGAATTGGCTAAAGAGATAATTTTTTTAAGCCCTAGTAAATGTCAAATTATTCTCATCTGAATATCTTTCCATAAATCTCATAAAACGATCCCATGCTTCAGCATTTTTCATAATATAAAGTGCTTGGAGTGTTTTTGGTTTCCCTTCAATAAACTTAGCATTAAGATCTTTTGTACTTAATGTCCCTTCTTTATCGATTAAAAACATCCCTGTTATTTCACTTTCTGGATTAACTCCTGTGTAAAATAGACTAGCATCTTCAAAAATAAAAGTTGCTGTACCTGTAGTCCCATCTGTTGACCGTGTTATATTAATAGTAGGTATAGTAGTTTCTTCAACCCCTTTAATAAATTGTATTATAGCTTTCATAATGCTCCTAATTAAATTATTACTATTATTCTAATATTTTTATAAATAATAGAGAACTATATATGATTAAAAAAAAAAAAACAACCCAAATAAAAAGAAGTATCTAAAAATTGACTTTTTTATGAAGTTAAACTATAAGATGATCGTATTAACTCAAAATAATAATACCAATACTAGTAGTAACAATTATTATTGTTACTAAAAAAGATAATAATAAATTATTATATAATATATAACCTATGCGAAAAAAAACAATCCAAGTAATTTTAACTAAAGATGTTCAGAAATTAGGAAAACAAGGTACTCTTATTAAAGTTAAACCAGGATATATTAGAAATTACCTAATCCCTTTAAAACTTGGTAAAATAGCTACACCTAGTTTAATTAGCCAATTTGAATTACAACAAAAAGAATCGGAAGTAAAACAAATACAATTTAGTAAAAAGTGTATTATTAATAAAGAATTATTAGAAAATTCTAGTAAATTTACAATTAAGAAAAAAATATCCGAGAATGGTATTTTTTATGGTAAAATTACAAAAAAACATATATTAGATTTAATCATAGACAACGTAGATTTAACGATAGATTTAAATAAAAACCAATTAGAGCTACCTGATATGAAAGAATTAGGGGAATATATTATTGAAATAATTTTAACAACAGATGTTATAGCTAAAATTAATATCGAAATATTACCAGAATAGAATATTGTGGAAAAGAGGGACTTAGAATTATCTGACTCAGAAACAATACTCCCTTACAATCTATTAGCTGAGAAACTAGTCCTAGGAAGTATATTAACAATACCTGAAGCTATTCTGTTGATTAGTGAAAAATTACCTATTGAAGCTTTTTATTTAAAGACTCATCAAATTATTTATAAGGCTCTATTGATACTTTATGCCGAAGGTAAAACAATTGATTATATAAATTTAATTACATGGGTTCAAGATAATGGTGTTTTACCAAAAATTGGTGGAGCCCATGTAATTATAGATCTTTTAAATCAG